CACCCGATGAAACAGATGAAATGGCTTTGATACGTTATTCACAACAATCTGATTTTCGGCGAGGTCTAATCAAAGGTTCTATGCGGGCTCAAAGACGTAAAATAGTTATTTGGGAATTGTTTCAAGCAAACGCACATTCCCCTCTTTTTTTGGACAGAATAGAAAAATCCCCTCTTTTTTCTTTTGATATCTCCGGGCTGATTAAAGTAATTTTTAGAAATTGGGTAGGGAAAGGGGAAGCATTCAAAATTGTAGAGTATACAGAAGAAGAAAGAAAAAGAGAAGAAGAAAAAGAGACGAAGGAAAGAACGGAGAAAGAGCGAATACAGATAGCAGAGGCCTGGGATACCATTCCAGTTACACAAGTAATAAGAGGTTGCATGTTACTAACTCAATCTATTTTTAGAAAATATATTGTATTACCTTCATTGCTAATTGCAAAAAATAGTGGACGCATGTTCCTATTTCAATTTCCCGAATGGTTTGAGGATTTACAGGAATGGAATAGAGAGATGCATGTTAAATGTACCTATAATGGTGTTCCATTATCCGAAACAGAATTTCCGAAAAATTGGTTGACAGACGGTATTCAGATAAAAATCTTATTTCCTTTCCGTCTGAAACCTTGGCACAAATCGAAACTACGATCATCTAAGAAAGGTTTAATGAAAAAGAAAAAAGAAAAAGATGATTTTTGTTTTTTAACAGTTTGGGGAATGGAAACTGAACTTCCTTTTGGTTCGCCCCGAAAAGGACCTTCCTTTTTGAAACCCATTTTTAAGGAAATTGAAAAAAAAATTGGAAAATTTAAAAAGAAGTCTTCTCGAGTTCTAATAGTTTTTAAAAGAAAAATAAAATTACTTCGAAAAGTTTTAAAAGAAACAAAAGAATGGGTTATCGAAAGTGTTATTTTTATAAAAAAAATAATAAAAGAACTTTCAAAAATTCTGTTATTTCGATTAACAGGAAGAGAAGTATATGAATCAAGTGAAATTAAAGAAGAAAAAGATTCTATAATAAGCAATCAGCTAATTCACAAATCGTTTAGTAAAATTGCATCTACGAATTGGACAAATTCTTCATTAACAGAAAAAAAAATCAAGGATTTGACTACTAGAACAAGTACAATTCGAAATCAAATAGAAAGAATTATAAAAGAGCAAAAAAAAGTAACTCCAAGAATAAATAATATTAGTCTTAAAAAAACAAGTTATAATGCTAAAAGATTCGAAAAATGGCAAATATTCAAAAAAAGAAATGCTCAATTAATCTCTAAATTACCTCTTTTTTTGAAATTTTTCATTGAAAGAATCTACACAGATATATTTTTATGTATCATTAATATTCCCAGAATGAATACAGAACTTTTTCTTGAATCAACAAAAAAAATTATTGATAAATCCCTTTACAATAATGAAAGAAAACAAGAAAGAATTAATAAAATTAAGAAAAATCTAATTCCATTTATTTCGACTATAAAAAAGTCACTTGATAATATTAGTAATAGTCAAAAAAATTCACCTATTTTTTATGACTTATCCTACGTGTCACAAGCATATGTATTTTTCAAATTATCACAAATCCAAGTTAGTAACTCGTATAAATTAAGAGCTGTTCTTCAATCTCAAGGAATCCCCCCGCCTGAAATAAAGGATTCTTTTGAAACACAAGGAATGGTTGATTCGAAATTAGGGGATAAGAAACTTCCGAGTTATGAAATGAATCAATGGAAAAAGTGGTTAAGAGGATATTATCAATACAATTTATCTCAGAGCAGATGGTATAGATTAATACCAGAAAAATGGCGCAATACAGTTCATCAGCGTAAAAAGGAAAATTTTAGCAAAAGGCATTCATATGAAAAAGACCAATTAATTGATTTCAAAAAACAAAAACAAATTGAAGTATATTCATTATCTAATCAAAAAAGAAAAGAGAATTTGCAAAAATACTATAAATATGATCTTTTATCATATAAATTTCTTAATTATGAAAATAAAACGGAATACTTTTTTTATAGATCTCCGTTTCAAGAACGTAAGAAGCAAGAGATTTCTTATAACACGCATAAAGAAAATATACTGAGGAACATCCCTATCGATAATTATCTAGGAAAGGTCCATATTCTATATATGGAAAAAACGGTCGATAGAAAATATTTTGATTGGAACATTCTCAATTTTGATCTTAAACAAAAAGGCGATATTGAGGCCTGGGTCAGCAATGGGAATCAAAATACTCAAATAATTCCTAAAAAAGATCTTTTTTACCTTATGATTCCAGAAATCAATCCACCAAACTCCGACAAAGTATTTTTTGATTGGATGGGAATGAATGAAAAAATGCTAAAGTGTCGCATAGCGAATTTGGAACCTTGGTTCTTCCCAGAATTTGTGTTACTTTATAAAGCATATAAAAGCAAACCTTGGTTTATACCAAGCAAATTACTTCTTTCAAATTTGAATAAAAATGAAAATAGTAGTGAAAATAAAAAAATAAATCAAAAGCAAAAAGGAAGTTTTTTGATACCATCGAATAAAAAGCATCGAAATCAAGGAGAAAAAGAACCCACAAGTCCAGGAAATCTTGGATCCGTTCTCTCACAACAAAAAGATAGTGAAGAAAATTATGCAAGATCAGACATGAAAAAGGGGAAAAAGAAAAAACAATACAAAAGCAGCGCGAGAGCAGAACTAGATTTCTTCCTGAAACGTTATTTGCTTTTTCAATTGAGATGGGACGATACTTTGAATCAAAGACTGATCAATAATGTCAAGGTATATTGTCTCCTGCTTAGACTGATAGATCCAAGCCAAATTACTATACCCTCGATTCAAAATAGAGAAATGAGTTTGGATATAATGCTGATTGAGAAGAATTTAACTCTTAACCAATTGATGAAAAAGGGAATATTGATTATAGAACCCATTCGTCTGTTTGGAAAAAACGATGCACAATTTATTATGTATCAAACCATAGGTATTTCATTGGTTCATAAGAGTAAGCACCAAACTAATCAAAAATATCAAGAACAAAGATATGTTTCTAAGAAGAATTTTGATGAAACTATTTCATCACACCAAAGAATAACTGAAAATAGAGACAAAAATCATTTGGATTTGCTTGTTCCTGAAAATATTTTCTCGTTTAGACGTCGTAGAAAGTTGAAAATTCTAAGTTGTTTTAATTCAAAGAATAGAAATGGTGAAGATAGAAATCAAGTATTTTGGAATGCAAAGGACGTAAAAGACAGCAGCCAAGTTTCGCATGACAGTAACCATTTTGATAGAGAGAAAAATCAATTAATGAAATTAAAGCTCTTTCTTTGGCCTAATTATCGATTAGAGGATTTAGCTTGTATGAATCGTTATTGGTTTGATACCAATAATGGCAGTCGTTTCAGTATGTTAAGAATACACCTGTATCCACGATTGAAATTTTGACATTTCGTGGATAATACACTTTTTCTATATATTCTATACCCTATATATATAATAGGGTATATCAAAGCAAACAAATACATAGATCACATGTCTTGTCTCACATTTCATTCTAATATCCAATAGGAAATGAATAATGTCTCGATTAGATCTCGAAATGAATCAACAGAACCTTCTTTGTTTTAGGTCTAAATTCTTCGATGCGAAAATGTACCAATCTTTTTCTATCCCTATCTAAATCCAATTAGAAATTGGATTAATTGATTTGAATTCAGAAAATTAGGAGTTCATAAAGAAATTTGGATTAGATTATTGTATATACCAGATTCCAATTAATGGCATTATTATTACTGATCAATAAAATCCATATCTGTAAAAAGGGAAAGGGGATTTTTTTATGGTAACAAATTCATTCATTTCGGTTATTTCTCAAAAAGAAAACGAAGAAAACAGAGGGTCTGTTGAATTTCAAGTATTCAGTTTTACCACTAAGATAAGAAGACTTACTTCACATTTGGAATTGCACAAAAAAGACTCTTCATCCCAGAGAGGTTTGCGGAAAATTTTGGGAAAACGCCAACGACTGCTGGCCTATTTGTCAAAAAAAAATAGAAGACGCTATAAAGAATTAATTAGTGAGTTAAATATTCGAGAGATAAAAACTCGTTAATTTGAAGCGTGATACCATTTGAGCTTAGTCGTTTAAATTTTGATGAACTTCTTTTTACTTTCAGCAATGCATGGAAGAACGACTCGGGAAAAAACTTATGATTGCACCAACTACAAGAAAAGACCTCATGATAGTCAATATGGGCCCTCACCACCCATCAATGCATGGTGTTCTTCGACTGATTGTTACTCTCGATGGTGAAAATGTTATTGATTGTGAACCAATACTGGGTTATTTACATAGAGGGATGGAGAAAATTGCGGAAAATCGAACAATTATACAATATTTGCCTTATGTAACGCGTTGGGATTATTTAGCTACTATGTTCACAGAAGCAATAACCGTAAATGGACCCGAACAGCTAGGCAATATTCAAGTACCTAAAAGGGCTAGCTATATCAGAGCTATTATGTTGGAGTTAAGTCGTATCGCTTCTCATTTGTTATGGCTTGGCCCTTTTATGGCAGATATTGGGGCACAGACCCCTTTCTTCTATATTTTTCGAGAACGAGAGTTAATATATGACTTGTTCGAAGCTGCTACCGGTATGCGCATGATGCATAATTATTTTCGTATCGGAGGAGTAGCTGCTGATCTACCTCATGGCTGGATAGATAAATGTTTGGATTTTTGCGATTATTTTTTAACCGCGGTTGCTGAATATCAAAAGCTTATTACGCGGAATCCTATTTTTTTAGAACGAGTTGAAGGCGTAGGCATTATTCGCGCAGAAGAAGCACTAAATTGGGGTTTATCGGGCCCAATGCTACGAGCTTCCGGAATACAGTGGGATCTTCGTAAAATTGATCGTTATGAGTCTTACGACGAATTTGATTGGGAGATTCAATGGCAAAAAGAAGGGGATTCATTAGCTCGGTATTTAGTACGAA